TCTCCCGAACCATAGTAATATTATTTTATTTGATTGAATTATTTATTTCTCTTGTTTCTTTTGAAATTTCTTCATTGTTCATTTCTACACACGTCTTTTTTTCGGAGGTCTGCAGCCATTATGTGGCATAGGGGTTACATCCCGTACAAAAGTTAATAGTATACCACTTCTACGAATAGCTCGTAATGCTGCGTCTCTTCCTAGACCGGGACCCTTTATCATGACTTCTGCTCGTTGCATACCTTGATCTACTACTGTACGAATAGCATTTGCTGCTGCAGTTTGAGCGGCAAAGGGTGTCCCTCTTCTCGTACCCTTGAATCCACAAGTACCGGCCGAGGACCAGGAAACCACCCGACCCCGTACATCTGTAACCGTGACAATGGTATTATTGAAACTTGCTTGAACATGAATAACTCCTTTTGGTATTCTACGTGCACTCTTACGTGAACCAATACGTACATTCCTACGCGAATCAGTTCTCGGTATAGCTTTTGCCATATTGTATCATCTCATAAATATGAGTCAGAAATATATGGATATATCCATTTCATGTCAAAACAGATTCTTTATTTGTACATTGAGCCCTTTAGTGAGTCTGATTATCCTTGTCTTTGTTTATGTCTCGGGTTGGGACAAATGACTATAATGCGTCCCCGCCTGCGGATTAGTCGACATTTTTCACAAATTTTACGAACGGAAGCTCTTATTTTCATATTTGTTATTCCTTATCTTAATTCTAAATCTATTTCATTGGTAGAAAATAAGTTTCTTGAAATTTTTCATCTCGAATCGTATTGAATAAAAACCACCTAATCTTTCAAATCCTTGTTTCGGAGTCGATAAATTATACGTCCTCTGGTTGAATCATAACGACTTACTTCAATTTTTACTTTATCTCCCGGCAGTATACGTATAAAACTTCGTCGGATCTTTCCTGAAACATAACCTAGAATCAGATCTTCATTATCTAACCGAACCCGGAACATGCCGTTGGGAAGCGATTCAGTAATTAAACCTTCATGGATCCACTTTTGTTCTTTCATTCCAGGTCAAGCCTCCTTGAAGTATCAACTAATGGAGGAGAAACGATATTAGATAACTCATCCCCTTGCTTTTTTTTTTTACAAATAGGAAGAGGTTTCGGATCCCATTTGGATATTAAAAGGATTACCATATATAACACAAAATTTCTCCGCCGATTCCTTCTAGTCGAGCCTCCTGGTCTGTCATTATACCTCTCGAGGTAGAAAGAATTACAATCCCCATCCCACCTAAAATTCTAGGAATTCGTTGAGAGTTAGAATAGATTTGTAGGCCGGGTCGACTGATCCGTTTTAAATTTAAAAAATTTCTATAGGGTCTTTTCCTATTCCTTTTATGTCGCAGGGTTAAAACCAAAAAATATTTGTTTTTTTCTCGATGTTTTCTGACGTTTTCGATAAAACCTTCTCGGAAAAGTATTTTAACAATATTTTCGGTAATATTAGTAGATGCTATGCGAACAACTCTTTTTCTATCCATATCAGCATTTCGTATAGAGGTTATTATCTCAGCAATAGTGTCTCTACCCATGATAAACTAAAATTATTGGTGCCTCAAAATTGGATATAATCAACATGTTTTTCTTTTTTTTTTTATTGGTTTATGAATATGAATTTTTCAAGATATATGCGTGAGACACAATCTACGAATTAATCTAGTTCTTAATCTATTTCTTTCAAATACCTCAAAGACATCACGATCTCATTTTATTTTATAATACCTCGGGAGCTAATGAAACTATTTTAGTAAAATTGAATTGTCTCAATTCCCGGGGGATTGCACCAAAAATTCGAGTTCCTTTTGGATTGCCTTCTTGATCAATCACAACTGCAGCATTGTCATCATATCGTATTATCATACCGCTGTCACGTTTAAGTTCTTTACAGGTACGAACAATTACAGCTCTGACTACTTCTGATTTTTCTAGGGGCATATTTGGTACTGCTTCTTTGATCACAGCAACAATAACGTCACCAATATGAGCATATCGACGATTACTAGCTCCTATGATTCGAATACACATCAATTCTCGAGCCCCGCTGTTATCCGCTACATTTAAATGGGTCTGAGGTTGAATCATATCAATTTTTTAGTCTATTCTTTCAATGCAAAGGATGAAGAAAATAAAAGAAATATTGTTTGTTTAAATTTAAAAAAAGAAACCTCCGGTTTTGTTTCATCCCAAGACTCATTTCTGTCGGTTCTACATTTTTATCCCGAAATAACAAATTGAGTTCGTATAGGCATTTTTGATGCTGCTATTAAAATAGCCCGTCTGGCTATATTTTCGGTTACTCCACCCATTTCATATAGTATTCGTCCCGGTTTAACAACAGCTACCCAATATTCAGGGGATCCTTTCCCCGAACCCATACGTGTTTCAGCCGGTCTTACTGTAACTGGTTTATCTGGAAATATACGGACCCATATTTTTCCACCACGGCGTGCATTTCGT